AATGAATTGCCTGAAAAAGGATTACCTTGATAGGGTAAAACATGTAATTTTAATAATTACATTCATTAAATTATAAACATTATATTTAATAGAATTAAACTATCTCCAAAAGAATCAAAATCTTTTATGCTCCATACACCAAAATATAAAATTAATAAAAAAGATAAGCTAATTAAGCTTCTAGGTTCATACCCTATATATAAAGGTTATAATCCTTTTCTTTTTAATTTTAAAAAATTCATATAAAATATTATTTTTATCTACATTATTTTTAGGAACAATAATTAGAATTTGTTCTTCATCGTGGTTTAGAGTTTGAATAGGATTAGAAATTAATTTATTGTCATTCATCCCCTTGACAATAAAATTAAACAACCTATTTTCCTCAGAAGCCTCATTGAAGTATTTTCTAACACAAGCTTTAGCTTCAAGTGTTCTCTTATTTTCTATTATTTTATTTTCTTTTTTAATTGAATGAAAAATAATAACAAATTTTAATTCTAAAATTAATATTATTTTAGCTTCTTCTCTTATAATAAAAACAGGCATGGCCCCATTTCATTTCTGATTCCCTATTGTTATAGAAGGTCTAAATTGAATCAACAATATTATTTTAATAACTTGACAAAAAATTGCTCCTATTATTCTTCTCTCTTTCTGTTTAAATAGTTATTTTTTTTATTTCACAATTATTATATCTGTAACTTTTGGATCTTTTGGTGGTTTAAACCAAACATCTTTACGAAAATTAATAGCATTTTCTTCTATCAATCACCTGGGCTGAATAGTAACAGGAATCCTTAATAATCAGAATATTTGAAAAATTTATTTTATTTTTTATTGTTTTTTGTCAATTACAATTATCTTTCTTTTTAACAGACTAAAAATTTTTAATTTAAATCAAATTTTTTCTTCGTTTAATTTTAAATTTTTAATAAAAACAGTAATTTTTATTCCTCTCCTTTCCCTAGGAGGACTCCCCCCATTTCTTGGATTTTTCCCAAAATGACTAGTCATTGACTTATTAATAAACCTAAACATACTCTTTCTTTTAATCATAATAATTAATTTAACTCTAATTACCTTATACTTTTATTTACGGATTTCTTATTCAGCTTTTTTATTAAACCATAATGAAATAAACTGAAACTTTTCATATTATTTTAATAAAAAAAAAAAATTAATCTTTTCTTTCCTCTTATTTATTTCTATTTTTGGGCTTTTATTTATTAATTTATTTTTTATTTTTATTTAAAACTTTAAGTTAAAAAAACTAATAGCCTTCAAAGTTATAAATAAAAGAATTATCTTTTAAGTTTTAAAAACTTTAATAAAATTATATTTTATTCCTTTAGAATTGCAGTCTAATATCATAAATTGACTATAAAGTTAAAATATGATTAAAAAGGAATTTATCCTTATATATAGATTTACAATCTATTACTTTCATCAGCCATTTAATCTCTATAAATATTGCAACAATGATTATTTTCTACAAATCACAAAGATATTGGAACTCTTTACATTATTTTTGGTGCCTGATCAGGAATAGTAGGGACTTCCTTAAGTATGCTTATTCGAGCAGAATTAGGACGACCCGGAACTTTTATTGGTGATGACCAAATTTATAATGTAGTAGTTACAGCTCACGCATTTATTATAATTTTTTTCATAGTTATACCAATTTTAATTGGTGGTTTTGGAAATTGACTTGTACCTTTAATATTAGGAGCCCCTGATATAGCTTTTCCCCGAATAAATAATATAAGTTTCTGGCTTCTTCCTCCGTCACTTACTTTACTTCTTTCAAGTTCATTTGTCGAAAATGGTGCAGGAACAGGGTGAACAGTTTACCCCCCTCTTTCTTCAGCTATTGCTCATAGTGGAGCCTCAGTTGATTTAGCTATTTTCTCTCTACATTTAGCCGGAGTTTCCTCAATTCTTGGATCTGTAAATTTTATTACCACTGTTATTAACATACGTGCAAACGGAATTACTTTAGACCGAATACCATTATTTGTTTGATCAGTCGTTATTACAACTATCTTATTACTTTTATCATTACCAGTTCTAGCTGGTGCTATTACTATACTACTTACTGACCGAAATCTAAATACATCATTTTTTGATCCCGCCGGAGGAGGAGACCCTATTCTATACCAACATTTATTTTGATTTTTTGGCCACCCAGAAGTTTATATTTTAATTTTACCCGGATTTGGTATAATTTCTCATATTATTAGCCAAGAAAGAGGAAAGAAGGAAACTTTTGGAACTCTAGGAATAATCTATGCAATACTTGCTATTGGTCTTTTAGGATTTATTGTTTGAGCCCACCATATATTTACAGTAGGAATAGATGTTGACACACGGGCCTATTTTACATCAGCAACAATAATTATTGCTGTACCAACTGGAATTAAAATTTTTAGTTGAATAGCTACCCTTCATGGAACACAAATTAATTATTCCCCATCTATCCTTTGAGCCTTAGGATTTGTTTTTCTTTTTACTGTTGGGGGTATTACTGGAGTAATTTTAGCTAATTCTTCAATTGATGTAATCCTACATGATACTTATTATGTTGTCGCTCACTTCCACTATGTACTTTCTATAGGAGCCGTCTTCGCTATTATAGCGGGATTTGTACATTGATACCCCCTATTTACAGGATTAACCCTAAATGAAGGTTGATTAAAATCTCAATTTGTTATAATATTTTTTGGGGTAAATTTAACATTTTTCCCTCAACATTTCTTAGGCCTTGCCGGTATACCCCGACGTTACTCTGATTACCCCGATGCATACACGACATGAAATATTATTTCTACCATTGGTTCTACAATTTCTATAATTGGTACATTATTTTTCATTTTTATTATTTGAGAAAGATTTGTTACACATCGAAATCAAATTTACCCTATACAATTTTGTTCTTCTATTGAATGATACCAAAATCTACCCCCAATGGAACATTCATATAATGAATTACCTCTATTAACAAATTAATTTTTATTAATTTAAAATTCTAATATGGCAGAATAGTGCAATGAATTTAAGCTTCATATATAAAGTTTATTACTTTTATTAGAAACATTAACAAATGGCAACATGAGCAAATTTAGGTTTACAAGATAGAAACTCACCCATTATAGAACAATTAAACTTTTTCCACGATCACGCTTTATTAATTATTATTTTAGTAACATTATCAGTAGGTTATCTAATAGGAACTTTATTTTTTAATAAACTAAATAATCGATATCTTCTTCATGGTCAAACTATTGAAGTAATTTGAACAATCTTACCGGCAATTATCCTTCTATTTATTGCATTTCCCTCTCTACGAATTTTATACCTTTTAGATGAAGTAAACAATCCCTCTATTTCTCTAAAAACTATTGGTCACCAATGATACTGAAGCTACGAATATTCGGACTTCTCTGGGATTGAATTCGATTCTTACATAATTCCTCAAAATGAAATATCATTAGATACTTTTCGATTACTAGATGTGGACAATCGTGTAATTTTACCAATCAATAACCAAATTCGTATTCTTGTATCAGCTACAGATGTTCTACACTCCTGAGCTGTCCCTTCATTAGGGGTAAAGATTGATGCATCACCAGGCCGATTAAACCAAACTAATTTTTTTATTAATCGACCAGGCTTATTCTTCGGACAATGTTCAGAAATTTGTGGGGCTAACCACAGTTTCATACCTATTGTCATTGAAAGTATTCCAACAAATCATTTTATTAAATGAATTTCTAATATAATTTAAAAAAAAAAAATTTCCATTAGATGACTGAAAAGCAAGTAATGGTCTCTTAAACCAAAATATAGTAAACTAGTAATTACTTCTAATGATTAATAAAAAATTAGTTAAACCCAATAACATTAGTATGTCAAACTAAAATTATCTAATTCTATAGATATTTTTTGATTCCTCAAATATCCCCAATACTTTGAACAATTTTATTTTTAATGTTTACCTTATTATTTTTATTTTTTAATATCTTGAATTACTTTAATTTTAACCCCATCTTTAAGAATGGAGAATTAAAAAGTAATATTCAATCAAGCAATAAAACAATTTTAACTTGAAAATGATAATAAATTTATTTTCTATTTTTGATCCTTCTACGAATATTTTTAATCTTTCATTAAACTGATTAAGCTCTTTCTTAGGAATTCTATTTTTCCCCATGATATTTTGATTTTTGCCTTCACGGTTAAATATCTTCTGAAATAAAATTTTTATTACTCTTCATAAGGAATTTAAAACATTATTAGGAATCCATAGTTACAGAGGAACTACATTTATATTTATCTCATTATTTACATTTATTCTTTTTAATAATTTTCTAGGCCTATTTCCATATATTTTTACAAGTACAAGTCACATGACCTTAACATTATCATTAGCTCTCCCTCTTTGATTAAGTTTCATATTTTTTGGGTGAATTAATAATACAAAGCATATATTCGCCCATCTAGTCCCTCAAGGAACCCCTCCTGTATTAATACCTTTTATAGTTTTAATTGAAACAATTAGAAATATTATCCGCCCAGGAACTTTAGCCGTTCGACTTTCCGCAAATATAATTGCTGGTCATTTACTACTGACTCTTTTAGGAAATACTGGAAACTCTCTATCAACATTTATGATCTCTTTACTAATCGTAGCTCAACTTCTCTTATTAACTTTAGAGACGGCTGTTGCAATCATTCAATCTTATGTATTTACTATTTTAAGTACTTTATACTCAAGAGAAGTTATTTAATAATTATAACTTTTAAACCATTAAATTTTAATTAATAAAAATGATAACACATGCAAATCACCCCTTTCATTTAGTTAATTACAGCCCATGACCTCTAACAGGCTCAATCGGAGCTATAACGTTAACTGCAGGACTTACCAAATGATTTCACCAATATGACATAAGACTATTCTTATTAGGTATTTTAATTACATTACTAACAATAATTCAATGATGACGGGATATCTCACGAGAAGGAACTTTTCAAGGATTACACACTTACCCAGTAACTTTAGGACTCCGATGGGGAATAATCTTATTCATTATTTCTGAAGTATTTTTTTTTGTCAGTTTTTTCTGAGCATTTTTCCATAGTAGCCTTTCTCCCACTATCGAACTAGGAAAAATTTGACCCCCAATAGGAATTTACGCCTTCAACCCATTTCAAGTTCCTCTACTAAATACAGCTATTCTCCTATCTTCCGGGGTAACTGTTACTTGAGCCCACCATAGCTTAATAGAGGGTAATCACTCTCAAACTACTCAAGGCTTATTCTTTACCATTCTTTTAGGTATCTATTTTTCGGCTCTTCAAGCTTATGAATATATTGAGGCCCCCTTCACAATTGCTGACGCTGTTTATGGGTCAACTTTTTTTATAGCAACTGGATTTCACGGTCTTCATGTCCTAATTGGAACTACTTTTTTGGCTGTTTGTTTAATACGACATCTCCAAAATCATTTTTCTAAAAATCATCATTTTGGTTTTGAAGCAGCCGCTTGATATTGACACTTTGTCGATGTAGTTTGACTTTTCTTGTATATTTCAATTTACTGATGAGGGGGATAAAGCCTTTTTAAAATAAATTTATATAGTATAAAAAGTATACGTGACTTCCAATCATGAGGTTTAAAAAATTTTAATATAAATAATTTTAAATTTATTAGTTATAGCTTGAGTAATTTTTATTATCGCCTTTATTGTAATGGCTCTTTCAACAATTCTGGGGAAAAAAAAATTTTCGGACCGGGAAAAGCTTTCGCCCTTTGAATGTGGATTTAACCCTATAAATTCCTCTCGTCTTCCATTTTCAATTCGGTTTTTCTTAATTGCAATTATTTTTCTAATTTTTGATGTAGAAATCGCCCTTATCCTACCAATAATTTTAACTTTAAAATCTTCAAATTTATTAATTTGAACATACACAAATTTTATTTTTATTTTAATCTTAATTATTGGGCTATTCCATGAATGAAACCAAGGATCTTTAAATTGAACATTTTAAAAAGGTAGTAGTTAAATATAACATTTGATTTGCATTCAAAAAGTATTGAAATTTTCAATCTTCCTTAAAAAAATTATAAAAAAATAAGAAGCAAAATCTGCAATTAGTTTCGGCCTAATCATTGGTATCGATAAATACCCTTATTTTTACTTTAATTGAAACCAAAAAGAGGTATATCACTGTTAATGATAAAATTGAATAATTCCATAATTCCAATTAAAGAAATATGTTGTTCAAGAGAAAGCTGCTAACTTTTTTCTTTAATGGTTTAACTCCATTTATATTTCTAGCTAAAATTTTATATAGTTTAATAAAAACATTATATTTTCATTATAAAAACAAAGATTAAAGTTCTTTTATAAAATTCAAAATAATTTTATCATAAATTTAAAAAAAATTAATACACGCCCCAACTAAAAAGTCTTGAGAAAAAAATATTATGCCTAAAATTCTTCATTTATTATCTATTTTTATGAATAGCTAGATAGCCCCCCCAAAAAAAAATACAGCAAAATAATAACTAAAAAATATTTAAGAATTAAAATAATTTCCCTGGCTGCTTCAAAACCATGCTCTAAGAATAAGCTACTTAAATTTTATATAAACTTTTTTAAATTATAATTAACAACAGCATTAAAAAAATTATTCAAAAAACAAATAATGTTAAATGAATTTTTAAGTTGTTAAATTGAACAAACTGAACAATTGAAGATACTTTAATAAAAAGCTTAAATGATTGCTGAATGCCAAAAAACTCTAATCACCCTTGATCTAAATTTTTAAATAAATTAAGACTTATGGTAAGAGGATAGTGAGTTACCCCAATAGTAGACAAAGGGGGTATAAATCACATAGATCTTGAAAAAAAACTAAATAAATAATAATTTAAAGATTTATTAAATGAAAAAAAATTAATATTAGAAATTAAATACCCTACTAAGCCCCCAATTACACACACAGCTAATGTCAAGAGCTTTAAAGATAAGGGCAAACAAATTATAGGAGAATATGGAAAAAGAATCCAATTTAATATAGCCCCCCCTGAAATGGCAAAAATTAATAGACCAAATATACTCTTAAATATAACAAAACTTTTATCATTTAAAATATTTATAGAACTTTGGTTTATTGTTATAATAAATGAATAGTAAAATAAACGGAAAGAATAACTTACAGTTAGACCCGTAGAAAAAAAAAATAAAAATACTGAAAATAGATTTAATTGAGAAATTAAAACCATTTCTAAGACTATATCCTTTGAGTAAAACCCCGCTAAAAAGGGAAAACCACATAATGCCAAATTCGCAACATTTAAACAAGAAATAGTTAAAGGTATATAAACTGTAAGTCTCCCCATATCTCGAATATCCTGAGAATTCTTTATATTATGAATAATAGCCCCAGCGCACATAAATAAAAGAGCTTTGAATAATGCATGTGTCAATAAATGAAAAAAGGCTAATTTATAGAACCCTATGGCAAGAATACTCATCATTAGCCCAAGCTGACTCAATGTAGAAAGAGCAATAATTTTCTTTAAATCAAATTCAAAGTTAGCCCCCAATCCTGCTATAAATATTGTTAAACCAGAGATCAGTAATAAAAACTTCCCTAAATCTGTTCCCGTAAATAGTCTACTAAACCGAATCAAAAGATAAACACCAGCAGTGACAAGGGTAGAAGAATGGACTAGAGCTGACACTGGAGTAGGGGCTGCTATCGCAGCAGGTAACCATGAAGAAAAAGGAATTTGAGCTCTTTTAGTTATAGCCGCTAAAATCACTATTATACAAACAACACTTATTTGAAAATCCGTTTTTATAAATTCAATATAAAATAGGAAATTTCAACTTCCATAATTTAACATCCAAGCAATAGACATTAATAGAGCAACATCCCCCAATCGATTTGAAAGAGCCGTCAATATCCCTGCATTATATGACTTTACATTTTGATAGTAAATAACTAAACAATAAGAAACTAAGCCTAAACCATCCCACCCTAATAAAATTCTAATTAAATTAGGTCTTAAAATTATTATTATTATAGAAAAAACAAAAAGTAATACTAAAATAATAAAACGATTAATAAAGATATCTTCTATTATATAGTCCTTTCTATAATAAATTACTAAAGAAGAAATGAATAAAACAAAAGATATAAATAACAAACTAATTCAATCAAAAATTAAAACTATTACTATTATAGTTCTATTAATTCTAAAAATTTCTCATTCAAAAAAATAGACCAGATCATATAATAAAAAATTCAATCCCAAAAAAAATAAGGATATTCTTAAAGAAAATAAAAAAACAAAAGAAATAAAACAAATAGAAATAAATTCCACGATTTAAAATAAAATATTTTTATATCTTTGATACCACAAATCAAAATTTTTATTAAACTATTTAAATAAATATTTATAAAAAAAACACTATTAATTCTCTTTTTAAAAATAACAAATTTACAGGCAATCAATGAAGAATTAAAACTAAATATTCTCGATTTAACGCAAAAGAAAAACTGTAGTTCCCATTATTAAATTTTCCGTGTTGACTATAAGAATAAAGATATAATGTATAAACTGCTCTAAAAAAAGAAACTAATATTAATAAAAATATTGAAACTTGAGACCAGCCTAAAACACTATTAATCAGGCCAATCTCCCCAACTAAATTTAAAGAAGGCGGAGCTGCCATATTTCTTGAACATAGTAAAAACCACCATATAGCAATACTAGGCATAAATCTTAATATCCCCTTATTAATTAATAAGCTTCGTCTTCCCAATCGCTCATATGTTAAATTCACGAGATAAAAAAGACCAGAAGAACATAAACCATGAGCAATTATTAAAGAATAGGAAAATCCTCATCCTCAACTTAATAAAACCATTAAACCCCCAATAACTAATCTCATATGGGCAACTGAAGAATACGCAACTAAAGACTTTAAATCAATTTGACGTAAACAAATTAATCTCACTAAAAATCCCCCCACTAAACTTAATACAATCCAAAAAATATTTAACTTTATAGAAATATTTACAATAATTGAAAAAACCCGAATTAAGCCATACCCTCCTAACTTTAATAAAACCCCGGCCAAAATTATAGAACCAGAAACAGGGGCTTCTACATGTGCCTTGGGTAATCAGAGATGAACCAAAAATATAGGCATCTTAACTAAAAAAGCAAAAACTAAAAAAAGATACAATAAAAAATTATTGATGTAAAACTCTTTCAAAAAAAGAAAATTTAATGAATAAAAATTATTTATAATGTAAAATAACGCCATTAAAAGAGGCAATGACGCAAAAAGAGTATAAAACAAAAGATAGAGACCGGCCTGTAAACGTTCAGGCTGATATCCCCAACCCAAAATTAAAAATAAAGTCGGGATTAAGCTACTCTCAAAAAATACATAAAATAAAAATAAATTTATACAACTAAAAGTCAATAATAATATAAATAAAAGAAAAATAATATTAAATAAAAAATAATTAAAATTTAATTTAGAAAAATATACACCTCTTCTAGACATTACCATTAAAGCGCAAATTCAAAAACTTAATAAAATTAAACCAAATGACAAAATATCTATACCAAAAATCATAACAGAATTAAATAAACTTAAATTAAAACTTATTAATAAACAAATAAAAAAACAAAAAAAAATTATATTTTGAACCATTCAAAATATATTCTTCATAAAACAAACAGGAATTATAAATAGTAAAAAAAAAAAAATTTTTAACATTGCAAAAAAGAAAAATTTAAAAAATAATCATTACCATGAGATCGAATTATAGATACTAAAATAGAAAGCCCTAAAACTCCCTCACAAACAGAAAACACTAAAAAATATATACTAAAATATTGCTCAAAATTGAAAAAATTTAAATAAAAAAATAAAAAAATAAATAATCTTAAAACAATAAATTCCAAACTTAATAATATATTTAATAAATGTTTATATGAAAAAATAAAAGAAAAAACACCTATAAAAAAAATAAATAAAAATAAATAAATTAAAATTGTTAACATTAAAATTTAAATAGTTTAATAAAAACGTTGGTCTTGTAAACCAAAAATAAGAAATATTTCTTTTTAAATATCAGAAAAGAATAAAAATAACTCTTCTTTAATTCCCAAAATTAATATTTTTTATAAACTATTTTCTGTTCTGAAATTATACAGAATTTAATATTTTTCTTTTTCATTATTTCTTCTTTTTCTTTTTCAATAATAAATCACCCACTCTCAATAGGTATTTTATTAATAATACAAACAATTTCTATTGCCCTATTTACTGGTTTATTAACTAAATCTTTTTGATTCTCTTATTCGTTATTTTTAATTTTCTTAGGGGGAATGTTAATTTTATTCATATACATAACTTCTATTGCATCTAATGAAATATTTAAATTTTCTATCAACATTAAAATTATTACTTCTTTTTTAATATTCTTTTTTATATTTTTATTGTTTATTTTATTTTTTGACTTTAAAATATTATTTTTTAACAAAATCTTTAACATTGATAATTTAAGTCTTCCCGACATAAAAAATCTTTTCTTAGAAAATAACTTAACTCTTAATAAATTATATAATTTTCCTATAAATATTATTACTATTTTATTAATTAATTATTTATTTTTAACTCTAATTGCAACAGTAAAAATTACTAATATTTTTGAAGGGCCTCTCCGCCCTAAAAACTAAAATACAATGAATAAACCTATTCGAAAAACCCACCCCTTATTTAAAATTATAAATAATGCATTAGTCGATCTTCCAGCCCCCTCCAATATTTCTAGTTGATGAAACTTTGGCTCTCTTCTTGGACTATGTTTAATTTTACAGATTGCCACAGGAATTTTCTTATCAATACACTATACAGCTGACACAACTATAGCCTTTAACTCCGTTAATCATATTTGTCGTGATGTAAATTACGGTTGAATTTTACGAACTCTCCACGCCAATGGAGCATCATTTTTTTTTATTTGTATTTATCTTCATGTAGGACGAGGAATTTACTATGGGTCATACAAATATCTTTATACCTGAATAGTGGGTGTTATCTTATTTTTTTTAACTATAGGTACTGCTTTCATAGGATATGTTTTACCATGAGGACAGATATCTTTCTGAGGTGCAACAGTAATTACTAATTTACTTTCCGCTATTCCTTATATAGGAACAGATTTAGTTCAATGACTATGAGGGGGCTTTGCTGTTGATAACGCAACTTTAGTCCGATTTTTTTCTTTTCACTTTTTATTTCCATTTATTATTATAGCATTTACAATAATTCATTTATTATTTTTACATCAAACAGGCTCAAATAACCCCTTAGGAATTAACAGAAACTCGGACAAAATTCCATTTCATCCATACTTTTCTTATAAGGATATCTTTGGATTTGTAATTATATTAATGTCTTTAACATTTCTCACCTTAATTGCCCCCTATGCTCTAGGGGATCCAGACAATTTCATTCCTGCAAATCCTTTGGTAACTCCCCCACACATTCAACCAGAATGATACTTTCTATTCGCTTATGCAATTCTCCGATCAATTCCAAATAAATTAGGGGGAGTAATTGCACTTGTCATATCAATTGCAATTTTATTCATTTTACCCTTTACAAATAAATTTACTTTCCAAAGCTCTCAATTCTATCCCCTTAATCAAATTTTATTTTGAATTATAACAATTACAGTAGTATTACTAACTTGAATTGGGGCCCGACCAGTAGAGGATCCTTATATCTTAACTGGTCAACTCTTAACTGTTATCTACTTTTTATATTTTATTATTAACCCACTAATTGCAATCTGATGAGAAAATTTATTCAAATAATAATTATTTAAAAAAATAAAATTAGTTAATGAGCTTGAATAAGCATATGTTTTGAAAACATAATATAGAAATTTAAATTTTCTATTAACTTTACTTAATACTAATTTTAATTATTAAAAAATAAAAATGAACAACCCTACAAATAAAAATAAAAAATACAGTACTCTAGGAAGATAACTTTTTCAAGCCATATTTATTAATTTATCATAACGATACCGAGGTAATGCCCCCCGAACTCAAATAAATAAAAAAGCAATACAGTTTAATTTTAAAAAAAAGAAAAAAGAACAAACCTGTGACCCTAAAAATAATATAGAAAATAATATTCTTATAAATAAAATTCTTGCATACTCGGCCAAAAAAATTAAAGCGAAACCCCCAGCCCCATACTCGACATTAAACCCCGAAACTAGCTCAGATTCCCCTTCAGCAAAATCAAAAGGAGTTCGATTAGTTTCTGCTAAACTAGAAATTATTCATATTATCCCAATAGGAAAAAATAAAATTAAAAATCACAAATTTTTTTGAAATAACTCAAAATAAACTAAATTAAAACTGCCAATTAAAAATAAAACAGATAATAATATTAAAACTAAAGCTACTTCATAAGAAATTGTTTGAGCAATAGACCGCAAAGAACCCAATAAAGCATAGGCAGAATTCGAAGATCAACCGGCCAATATAACTATATAAACCCCAAAACTTATACAACAAAAAAAAAATAAAACCCCTAAATTAAAAGAATATAACTTAACTAAAAAAGGCATACATAATCAAATAAATAATGACAAAAATAAAGAAAAAATAGGAGAAAAATAATAAATAATTCTATTAGATAAAAAAGGCAAGATTTGTTCTTTTGTAAATAACTTAATTGCATCACAAAATGGCTGTAAAATTCCAAAATACCCAATTTTATTAGGACCTTTTCGAATTTGGACATACCCCAAAACCTTACGCTCTAATAACGTTAAAAAAGCGACTCTTACTATCACAAAAATAATCAATATCAAACTTCTAATAAAAGGCATAAATAAATCTAAATTAAAAATCAATACTATTTATAGATTTTAACCTATATATATAAATTCTAAATTTATTGCACTTATCTGCCAAAATAGTTCTTTATTATAAAAATTTTATTATTAATTTTTTTTTATTATTAATTTTATTCATACTTAAAAAAAATATTTTTATATTTGGTCCTTTCGTACTAAAATATAATACTTAAATAAAGATAGAAACCAACCTGGCTTAAACCGGTTTGAACTCAGATCATGTAAGAATAAATAGTCGAACAGACTAAAAATTTAAACTTCTACACCTAAAATTATATCTTAATCCAACATCGAGGTCGCAAACTCTTTTATCGATTTGAACTCTCCAAAAAAATTACGCTGTTATCCCTAAAGTAACTTAATTTTTAAATCCAAAATTTCAGGATCTCTATATTAACTATTATTAAAAAAATTTTATAAAGAGTTAAATAAATCTTTAAATCACCCCAATTAAATAATTAACAAATAAAATTTATAATATACTAAAAAAATTATATAAATTTTTATTATAAAGCTTTATAGGGTCTTATCGTCTTTTATCAAAATTTTAGTTTTTTTACTAAAATAATAAATTCATTTATTTTTAAAATAATAAAGCTTATTTTTTATTAAACCTTTCATTCCAGTCTTCAATTAAAAAACTAATGATTATGCTACCTTTGCACGGTCAAATTACCGCGGCTCTTTAAAATTTTCAGTGTGCAGGCCTTATTTTTTAAAATTTTTAAAAAACAATGTTTTTGTTAAACAGTTAAAAATAATATTGCCTAGTTCATAATTTTAAAATAACTTTTTTATTATATTTTAAACAATTAAAAATTACTAATTTAATTATTATTAAATTATTTTATTTTATTAAAATAGTCATTTAAATAAAAAATTAAAATTTATAAAATAATAAATATTAAAAAATAAAAAATTAATTAAAACAAATTAATTAAAAATATCTATTTTTAAGATTATTTTCTTTTTTATTTTTATATCTTTATTTTTAAAATTTTATTTTAAAGCTCAACCCTTAAAATATTAAAATTATAAAATTACAAAAATCAACAATTATTTTTATAATAAATTATAATTTTTAAATTAAATTTATTTCTTTAAAAATTATATAACTTTAAAAACGATTAACGTCTCATTTCAATAAATTTTTAATTAATATTTTTTACATAATAAAAATTAAAAATTTATAAATCTTTTAAATTATAAATTATTTTTTATTAAAAATTTTAAATTTAATTAATCCTGATACACAAGGAACAAAAACTAAATTTTTCTTTTTTTAAAATCATTTTTCAATTTATTTCAACTTTCTTTTTCAATACTCTACACTATAAATATAAATTTATTTTTTCTATTATATTTACTAAAACTAAAAAAAATATTTTTATTAAAAAAAATAAAAATTTTTTACTAATCTAAAATTATATTAAATTTCTATTTTATCAATTTAAAATGATTTGCACATATTTCTTTTTAATGTAAATAAAATGCTTTACTACTTAAGCTTTAAATTGTATTTCTAGATACACTTTCCAGTATATCTACTATGTTACGACTTATCTCATTTAAAATTTACATAACGAGAGCGACGGGCGATATGTGCATATTTTAAAACTATAATCAATCAATTTTTATAAATTAATTTACTTTTAAATCCACCTTCAAACCTTTATTTCAAAAAATTATTCATTATAAATAAACTTTATTGTAACTCATTTCTACTTTTTCATAAACTACACCTTGATTTGACATTTTTTTTAATCTAAACTCTTGAAAATTATTTTTTCTATTAAAATATTCTTATGACAACGATATATAAACTGAAAACAAAAAAAAGTAAAATATTCGTGGATTATCAATTACAGAACAAGTTCCTCTAAACAGAATAAAATACCGCCAAATTTTTTAAGTTTTAAAAAATTAATTATTACTACCTAAATGTTTATTATTAACAATTTAAATAATAGGGTATCTAATCCTAGTTTAAAAATTAAATTTTTTAAGCTTCAAAAATTTTTAATCAATAAAAATTTTAAATAAAATTTAAATTTCACTTAAAAATTTATTTTTCTTTTTTATATTCTTTATTTTAACTTTCATTAAAAAAATTTAATTATAATATTTGTGTAACCGCGACTGCTGGCACAAATTTAATCATTATTTTTAAATAATAACTACAATTTAACATTAATTAAATTAATAACATTAATTACTACTATTAATAAATATATAAATTTTAACTTAATTTTTATTTAAAAAATTACTTTTTTATAAAAAATTTTATATGTAAAATTTTATTTAATTAAATTTATTAACATAAATAAAATTATTTTATCTTAATTCAAAAAATTAAAAATTAAATAAATTTCAATAAATCTTGTTTAAATTTATTATTTTATTTAAATATTTTTATTAAAATTTTATTTTTAAAAATTTTAATTAGTAATATTTTGAACATTTATTTTATAATAATAAAAAAAAAATCCCCCTTTTTTTTTTAAAAAAATAAACTAATTTATTAAATTATGCTAAAATTTTTTATTTTTTTTTTTTTTATATATAAATAATTATGTATATATATATATATATATTATAATTTATATATAAATAAATGTTTATTTATTTTATTATTTTTATTAAATTTTTATTATTTTTTAAAAAATTCTCTAATAGTAAAATTTTAATATACTTAGTAATAACCTTTTTGTTAAAAATTGTATAATAAAGAAAACTTTTTAATATTTATATAAATATATAATTATTTATAAAAATTTATATATTTTTAAAATTTTTCTTTATTCATTATTAACCATGCACCATTATCTTTAGTTTTTTTATAAAAA